TTGACCTAACGTTTTTGATGAACCAATCCAATGAATACACCCGTAACAAGTCCCTATATGATTTCTGGTGGAATCGGAAAGCACTAAGTACAAGCAAGATACACAGTTGCCCCTTGGAAGTCTCAAGGGAATGTGACTAATGGAATATGTAGGAATAGTAAGACCTACTGTTGCCTTTCATAAACAAAAAGCAGAAAAAAAAAATATACCATCAAGATATATAACTATCTATCACATACTCCTAATTTCCCATCTAAGCCTTACTGTCTCTACTTCTGTGAAATGTGAAACAATTGGAAGACACCCTATTACATTCTTGGCGGGGTTACCCCAGCGAAAGCACTTTTTTCCACTTTTATTCTATAAAAGCCAATCACCCATACAATATTAATTGAAAACCTGAGCACTCAGAGACTCTCATGAGTTTGTATGGATACAAAGTATCTTCAGTTCTTTCCACAACTCCTAATTGGATTCCCCACCAGCCTACCCAATCTACTTCAAGACTCAGTCAGTAAACACTAGTAGGGTAAGGTAATTAGGAAGTATTTATAGTCCTTCCTATAACCCCTTCTTGGATCCTAGGAGCAAGGATTTACAGTCTCTTAGGAACCTTCCTTTGGATACACGGATTTACGGTCCCTGACTTTCGTAGTTCTGAATCTCACAATTGAATCTTACTATGGATTTGATTCGATTGATAAATCAAATCAATGGCCTGAACGCATCAGGAATCCGTAATTAAGTGAGTATTTCTTTATTTATATTGGTAATTCATATTGGTATGGTACAGGTTTGGGTCACACCCCGATTTTTGAAGAAATAATTGAAAGTCAACCCCCCGATTCTTAAAATTGGGTATCGACAGTCCCCACCCCTTACCTCTGCTTCTGCCAGGCAAGAATTTTGTGAGTTCTATTAGTTTAGTAGGGTAAGAAATTCCGAGTCTTTTGTTAATCAGGCGACACCCGGATTTGAACTGGGGAGAAAGGATTTGCAGTCCCCCGCCTTACCACTCGGCCATGCCGCCAAAACGATACAAAATAGATATAGATGGAAATATTCTGGGGAATTGCTGAACCATTTCTTTTTTTTGATTGGGTCCTGTTGTTCTCTTAGATTGATTGTATTTCAAAACACACAACACCTAAATAAAAGCTTTCCCCTTTTTTTCTATTGAAAGAGAAAAATGGATTTCCAGTCACAGAATCAAAAATTCAGAGCAAATTGGAAGCATTAATGACTGTGAATTCATGAATGGTTCTTGGATTTTGATCTCCAATTTGGTTTCCTTAATGACATAAGGAGATCAAATTGATATACGACTAATCAGTCTCAATTCTTTATCCATAATTAATCCTTTTCAATTTCAATTATAACAACAATTATGTGTATATGTAAACCCCAGAACAGAAATTCTTACACGGATACCTAGTCAGGTATCTTATCCACATATTCCTATTAGGAAATCGTCGTGCTTGCATTTTTCATTGAATATATTGAATATAAAACCGAAATTTGGATATAGCACGACCTATGTTGCCTCAAGGGAACTTCGATAAAAGATGGGATATACGGATAGCTAGATAGTTATATCTGCATGTACTTAATAAATATGACTTCTCTTACGCACTTCAATCGTATTCTACTAATTAACAAATGGGTAGAAATATCTTTTCTCTCTGCAAATCATTTTTTGAACAACGGAATCGATGAAATAAATTAAGTGCTAAAATCAAAGTCAACTCTAGACGGTTCCTGATTATTCTGTCTTTATCTCACTCATAGAGAACAGATTCAATTCCGAATCCATTTATGGTACCCAATCTGATCGTAATATCATAAGGTAGAAATTGGATCTATTTTGATATTCTATACAAGACTCCATAAGTCTAAGTGGCAGAATTTTGTTTCCAGGAATGTTTTATCAATTCATTTCCATTTGTATCTGTCGCAAATTCGAATTTGAGTCACATTTTTTTTTTTATTCCTCCGTTCATACGTATTTAGTACATATATATATGTATATGGGGTTGGATAAAATTTCATGTTGTTCAAATGAGCAAAATATACATTCCATCGTTGCTAGATCAATCTATATGGTTCAACGAAGAGTGAGCCAATAGTTGGATTTTTTCGATAAACGGAAAACTTAAGATGTTCCGGGATGGAAATGAGGGAATGTATACAATACCAGGGTTTAGTCAGATACAATTTGACGGATTTTGTAGGTTCATTGATCAAGGCTTGATGGAAGAACTTCATAAGTTTCCAAAAATTGAAGATACAGATCAAGAAATTGAATTTCAATTATTTGTGGCAACATATCAATTGGCAGAGCCCTTGATAAAAGAAAGAGATGCTGTGTATGAATCACTCACATACTCTTCTGAATTATATGTATCCGCGGGATTAATTTGGAAAACCGGTAGAGATATGCAAGAACAAACCGTATTTATTGGAAATATTCCTCTAATGAATTCCCTGGGAACCTCTCTAG